AATTCCATTGGACCCAGCAATGATACACTGGAAGAATCTTTTGAGTCAACCAATATCAATAGGTTAATTGTTCCGCTCCTGTATCTTCCAAAAGGAAAAAAGATCTCTGAGAGCTCTTTCCTGGATCCGAAAGAGAGTAACAGATGGTCAGAACTTCATCTGGTTTCGAATCCTACTGAGAGGTCCACTAGAGATCGGAAATTGTTGAAGAAAGAACAAGATGTTTCTTTTGTTCTTTCTAGGCAATCGGAAAATAAAGAAATAGTAAATATATTCAATATAATTATGTATTTACAAAATACTGTCTCAATTCATCCTATTTCATCAAACCCGGGATGTGATATGGTTCCGAAGGATGAACTGGACAGTTCCAATAAGATTTCATTCTGGAACAAAAATCCACTTTTTGGTTTATTTCATCTATTCAATGACCGGAACAGGGAGGGATACACCTTACACCACGATTTTGAATCAGAAGAGATATTTCAAGAAATCGCAGATCTATTCACTCTATCAATAACTGAGCCGGATCTGGTGTATCATAAGGTATTTGCTTTTTCTATCGATTCCTTCGGATTGTATCAAAAACAATTCTTAAATGAGGTATTCAACTCCAGGGATGAATCGAAAAATAAATCTTTATTGGTTCTACCCCCGCTTTTTTATGAAGAGAATGATTCTTTTTATCGAAGGATCATAAAAAAATGGGTCCGGACCTCTTGCGGGAATGATTTGGAAGATCCAAAACCAAAACTAATGGAGGCAGTTAATCAATATAGATTGAGCCGAAATCAGATTCAAATCCAATATAGCACCTATAGGTACATAAGAAATGTATGGAATCGATTCTTTTTAATGAATCGATTCGATCGCAACTTCGAATATGGAATTCAAGGGTATCAAATAGAAAATGATACTCTGAATCATAGAACTATAATGAAATACACGATCAACCAACATTTCTCCAATTTGAAAAAGAGTAAGAACAAATGGTTCGATCCTCTTATTTTGATTTCTCGAACCGACAGATCCATGAATGGGGATCCTAATGCATATAGATACAAATGGTCCAATGAGAGCAAGAATTTCCAGGAACATTTGGACCATTTCATTTCTGAGCAGAATAGCCGTTTTCAAGTAGTGTTCGATCGATTACGTCTTAATCAATATTCGATTGATTGGTCTGAGGTTATCGACAAAAAAGATTTGTCTAAGCCACTTTTTTTCTTTTTGTACAAGTTTTTTCTCCTTTTGTCTAACTCACTTCCTTTTTTCTTTGTGAGTTTCGGTAGTATGCCGATTCATAGGTCCGATATCCACACCTATGAATTGAAAGGTCCGAATGATCCCTTGTGTCAGCCGTTGTTAGAATCAATAGGTCTTCAAATCGTTCATTTGAAAAAAAGAAAACCCTTCTTATTGGATGACTATGATACTTCCCAAAAATCGAAATTATTGATCAATGGAGGAACAATATCACCATTTTTGTTCAATAAGATACCAAAGTGGATGATTGACTCATCCCATACGAGAAAGAATCGCAGGAAATCTTTTGATAACACGGATTCTTATTTTTCAATGAGATCCCACGATCAAGACAATTGGCTGAATCCCGTGAAACCTTTTCATAGAAGTTCATTGATATCCTCTTTTTATAAAGCAAATCGACTTCGATTCTTGAATAATCGATATAACTTCTCCTTCTATTGTAACAAAAGATTCCCCTTTTATGTGGAAAGGGCCGGTATCAATAATTATGATTGTACGTATGGACAATTCCTTAATATCTTGTTCATTCGCAACAAAATATTTTCTTTGTGCGGCGGGAAAAAAAAACATGCTTTTTTGGAGAGAGAGACTATTTTACCAATCGAGTTACAGGTATCTAACATATTGATACCTAACGATTTTCCGCAAAGTGGTGACGAAGGGTATAACTTGTCCAAATCTTTCCATTTTCCAATTCTATCCGATCCATTCGTTCGGAGAGCTATTTATTCGATCACAGACATTTCTGGAACACCTCTAACAGAGGAACAAATAGTCAATTTTGAAAGAAGTTATTGTCAACGTCTTTCAGATATGAATCTACCTGTTTCAGAAGGGAAGAACTCTCAGTATCTGAATTTGAATTCAAACATGGGTTTGATTCACACTCCATATTCTGAGAAATATTTACCATCCGAAAAGAGGAAAAACCGTAGTACTTGTCTAAAAAAATGCCTTGAGAAAGGGCAAATGTACAGAACCTTTCAACGAGATAGTGCTTTTTCAACTCTCTCAAAATGGAATCGATTCCAAAGATATATACCATGGTTCCTTACCTCGACAGGGTACAGATGTCTAAATTTCATATTTTTAGATACTTTTTCAAACCTATTGCCGATACTAAATAGAAGCCAAAAATTTGTATCCGTTTTTCATGATATTATGCATGGATCAGATATATCATGGCGAATTCTTCAGAAAAAATTGTGTCTTTCACAATGGAATCTGATAAGTAAGATTTCGAGTGAGTGTTTACAAAATTTTCTTCTGTCCGAAGAAATTACTCATCGAAATAATGAGTCACCATTGATATCGACACATCTGAGATCGCTAAATATTCGGGAGTTCCGCTATTCAATCCTTTTCCTTCTTCTTGTTGCTGGATATCTCGTTCATACACATCTTCTCTTTGTTTCTCGATTCTCTAGTGAGTTACAGACAGAGTTCGAAAGGGTCAAATCTTTGACGATTCCATCATACATGATTGAGTTGCGAAAACTTCTGGATAGGTATCCTACATCTGAACTTAATTCTTTCTGGTTAAAGAATCTCTTTCTAGTTGCTCTGGAACAATTAGGAAATTCTCTAGAAGAAAGACGAGGTGGCGGCAAGGGTGGTGGTCGTGGGGTCAAATCAATACGTTCTAAGAAGAAAGATTTTAATCTCATCGATCTCATAAGTATCATACCAAATCCCATCAATCGAATAGCTTTTTCGAGAAATACGAGACATTTAAGTCATACAAGTAAAGCGATCTATTCCTTGATAAGAAAAAGAAAAAACGTGAATGGGGATTGGATTGATGATAAAATAGAATCCTGGGTCTCGAGCAGTGGTTTGATTGATGATAAAGAAAGAGAATTCTTAGTTCAGTTCTCTACCTTAACGACAGAAAAAAGGATTGATCAAATTCTATTGAGTCTGACTCATAGTGATCATTTATCAAAGAATAACTCGGGTTATCAAATGATTGAACAACCGGGAACAATTTACTTACAATATTTAATTGACATTCATAAAAAGTATCTAATGAATTATGAGTTCAATACATCCTGCTTAGCAGAAAGACGGATATTCCTTGCTCATTATCAGACAATAACTTATTCACAAACTGCATGTGGGGCTAGTAGTTTTGATTTCCCATCGCATGGGAAACCTTTTTCGCTCCGCTTAGCCCTAACCCCTCCTAGGGGTATTTTAGTGATAGGTTCTATAGGAACTGGCCGATCCTATTTGGTCAAATACCTAGCGAAAAACTCCTATGTTCCTTTCATTACAGTAGTTCTGAACAAGTTCCTGGAGACCAATCCTAAGGATTGGGGTATTGATGATAGTGAGGAGGATGTTTTCGATACTGATGATAGTGATGATAGTGACAATATTGATGATAGTGACAATATTGATGATTATGACAATCTCGACCGTGACCTTGATACGGAGCTGAAGTTTCTAACTATGATGAGTGCACTACCTATGGATATGATGCCGGAAATAGACCGATTTTATATCACCCTTCAATTCGAATTAGCAAAAGCAATGTCTCCTTGCATAATATGGATTCCAAACATTCATGATCTGGATATGACTGAGTCGAATGACTTATCCCTCGGTCTATTAGTGAACTATCTCTCCAAGAATTGTGAAAGATGTTCCACTAAAAATATTCTTGTTATTGCTTCGACTCATATTCCCCAAAAAGTAGATCCCGCTCTAATAGCTCCGAATAAATTAAATACATGCATTAAGATACGAAGGCTTCTTATTCCACAACAACGAAAGCACTTTTTCACTCTTTCATATACTAGGGGATTTCACTTGGAAAAGAAAATGTTCCATATTAATGGATTGGGGTCCATAACTATGGGTTCCAATGTACGAGATCTTGTAGCACTTACCAATGAGGCCCTATCGATTAGTATTATACAAAAGAAATCCATTATAGACACTAATATAATTAGATCTGCTCTTCATAGACAGACTTGGGATTTGCGATCTCAGGTAAGATCGGTTCAGGATCATGGGATCCTTTTCTATCAGATAGGAAGGGCTGTTTCACAAAATGTACTTCTAAGTAATTGCTCCATAGATCCTATATCCATCTATATGAAGAAGAAATCATGTAACGAGGGGGATTCTTATTTGTACAAATGGTACTTCGAACTGGGAACGAGCATGAAGAAATTAACAATACTTCTTTATCTTTTGAGTTGTTCTGCCGGATCGGTCGCTCAAGACCTTTGGTCTCCACCCGGACCTTATGAAAAAAATGGGATCACTTCTTATGGACTCGTTGAGAATGATTCTGATCTAGTTCATGGCCTATTAGAAGTAGAAAGCGCTCTGGTGGGATCCTCACGGACAGAAAAAGATTGCAGTCAGTTTGATAATGATCGAATGACATTGCTTCTTCGGCCCGAACCAAGGAATCCTTTAAATATGATTCAAAATGGATCTAGTTCCATCGTTGATCAGAAATTTCTCTATGAAAAATATGAATATGAATCGGAGTTTGAAGAAGGGGAAGGAGTCCTTGACCCGCAACAGATAGAAGAGGAGTTATTCAACCACATAGTTTGGGCTCCTAGAATATGGCGCCCTTGGGGCTTTCTATTTGATTGTATCGAAAGGCCCAATGAATTGGGATTTCCCTATTGGGCAAAGTCATTTCGGGACAAGCAGACAATTTATGATGAAGAGGATGAGCTTCAAGAGAATGATTCGGAGTTCTTTGA